GTGTACCATGCACCCGAATTTACATATAGTAATGTCCACCTCTTGCCAAAAACAAGCCATTTATGGATATTGTCGGGGGGTTCACGCAGATCTAGTGTAGTTTCTTTTTCACTCCACAAGGATCAAGATCAAATGAATATTCATTCTCTTTCTGTCGAACGAAGAGAGATTTCTAGCCTCTCGCTCTCAGTGAATAATGATCAAACGGGACACAAATTTTTTAGTTCTGATTTTTCTGCTAAAAAAAAAGGTCGAATTCTTGAGATGTCTGATTATTCGGGATTTAATAGAATCATAGGTACTGGTCATTGTAATCTCATCCATCCTGCAATTCTCCACGCAAATTCGGATTTATTGGCAAAAAGGCAAAGAAATGGATTTCTTATTCCATTCCACTCGATTCAAGAGCAAGAGAAAGAGCTAATGCCCCATTCAGGTATCTCGAGTGAAATACCCGTAAGGGGTATTTTCCGTAGAAATAGTATTCTTGCTTATTTCGACGATCCTCGATACAGAAGAAAGAGTTCCGGAATTACTAAATGGGGGACTCTGGGGGCGCATTCAATCGTTAAAAAAGAGGACTTGATTGAGTATCGAGGACTCAAAAAAATTAAGCCAAAATACCAAATGAAAATAGATCGCCTTTTTTTCATTCCGGAGGAAGTGCATATTTTTCCCGAATCTTCTTACCTAATGGTACGGAATAATAGTATCATTGGAGTAGACACACAAATCACTTTAAATATACGAAGCCGGGTGGGCGGATTGGTCCGAATGGAGAGAAAAAGGGGAGGGGTTGAACTAAAAATATTTTCGGGAGATATCCATTTTCCCGGAGAGATAGATAAGATATCCCGACACAGTGGCATCCTGATACCGCCAGAAAGTGAAAAAAAAAAACTTAAGGAAGCCACTAAGGAATCAAAAAAATTGAAAAAGTGGATCTATGTTCAACGGATCACACCTACAAAGAAAAAGTCTTTTGTTTTGGTTCGACCCGTAGTCACATATGAAATAGCGGACGGTATAAATTTAGCAACACTCTTTCCCCAGGATCCGCTGCGGGAAAAGGATAATATGCAATTTCGAGTTGTCAATTATGTCCTTTATGGGAAGGGCAAAGCCGCTGGGGGAATTTCTGATACAAGTCTTCAATTAGTTCGGACGTGTTTAGTGTTGAATTGGGACCAAGACAACAAAAGTTCTTCCGTCGAAGAGGTTTGTGCTTCCTTTGTTGAAGTACGTACAAATGGTCTGATTCGAGATTTCCTAAGAATCAACTTAGTGAAATCCAATATTTCGTATCTCAGAAAAAGGGATCATCCGTCGGGTTCAGGATTAATTTCTGATAATGGTTCAGCTCGCACCAATAGCAATCCGTTTTATTCCGTGTTTGGCAAGGCAGGGGTTGAACAATCGCTTAGACAAAATCAAGGAACTATTCGTACGTTGTTGAATAAAAATAAGGAATGCCAAGTTTTGATAATTTTATCATCATCTAATTATTTTCGAATGGGTCCATTGAACGATGTCAAATATCACAATGTGATAAAACAATCAATTCCAATTCAAAAAGATTCGCTAACTCCAATTAAGACTTCGTTGGGACCCTTAGGAACATTCCTTCAAATTGCGAATTTTTATTCATTTTACTATTTAATAACTCATAATCATATATCGGTAACTAAATATTTGAAACTTGACAATTTAAAACAGCCTTTTCAAGTACTTAAATATTATTTAATGGACGAAACCGGGGAAATTTATAATCCTGATACAGATAGTAAGATCCTTTTGAATCCATTTAATTTGAATTGGTATTTTCTCCAGCCTAATTATTGTGAGGAAATGTCCCCGATAATTAGTCTTGGGCAGTTTCTTTGTGAAAATGTAGGTATAACCAAAAGGGGACCATACCTAAAATCCGGTCAAGTTTTAATTGTTCAAGTTAACTCTGTAGTAATACGATCAGCTAAGCCTTATTTGGCTACTCCTGGAGCAACTGTTCATGGGCATTATGGAGCAATCCTTTACGAAGGGGATACATTAGTTACATTTATATATGAAAAATCGAGATCTGGTGATATAACGCAGGGTCTTCCAAAAGTAGAACAGGTGTTAGAAGTGCGTTCGCTTGATTCAATATCGATGAACCTAGAAAAGAGAGTTGAGGGTTGGAACGCGAGTATAACAAGAATTCTTGGGATTCCCTGGGGATTCTTGATTGGTGCTGAGCTAACTATAGTGCAAAGTCGTATCTCTTTGGTTAATAAGATCCAAAAGGTTTATCGATCGCAGGGGGTGCAGATCCATAATAGGCATATAGAAATTATTGTACGTCAAATAACATCAAAAGTTTTAGTTTCCGAAGATGGAATGTCTAATATTTTTTTACCCGGCGAACTTATTGGATTGTTACGAGCGGAACGAATGGGGCGCGCTTTGGAAGAAGTGATCTGTTATCGAGCTATCTTATTGGGAATAACGAGAGCGTCTCTGAATACTCAAAGTTTTATATCCGAAGCAAGTTTTCAAGAAACCACGCGCGTTTTAGCAAAAGCTGCTCTCCGAGGTCGTATCGATTGGTTGAAAGGCCTGAAAGAAAACGTTGTTCTGGGGGGGATAATACCAGTCGGTACCGGATTCAAAGGATTAGTCCACTGTTCAAGGCAGCATAACAACATTCTTTTGGAAAGACAAAAAGGGAATTTATTCGGGGGGGAAATGAGAGATATTTTCTTACACCACAGAGAATTATTTGACTCGTGCATTTCAACGACTTTCCATGATACATCAGAGCACAATTGCTTAGAGGGTTTAATGAGTCCTAGGAGCGAATTCTTTTAACTATTTGTGATCATTTGATTTTTTAATGGTACGAAAAGAAAGATAATAATGAATAGAACGAAGGATAATAATGAATAGGAAGTAATGAATGGCCTGGGTCGTGTATCAATGGTCACTCTCTGGTAGAAGAGAAGGTTCCCTCGGAACAATTATTTATTTCAGGGCGCCTCGTCTCTTAAAAAAAAAAGAGGAAGTGGGGGAGAAATGGCAAGAAGGTATTGGAACATCCATTTGGAAGAGATGATGGAAGCAGGAATTCATTTTGGTCATGGTACTCGGAAATGGAATCCTAGAATGGCACCTTATATATCTGCAAAACATAAAGGTATTCATATTACAAATCTGACTCGAACTGCTCGGTTTTTATCAGAAGCTTGTGATTTAGTTTTTGATGCAGCAAGTAGGGGAAAACAATTCTTAATTGTTGGTACTAAAAATAAAGCAGCTGATTTAGTCGCGCGAGCTGCAATAAGGGCTCGGTGCCATTATGTTAATCAAAAATGGCTCGGCGGTATGTTAACCAATTGGTCCACTACAGAAACGCGACTTCACAAGTTCAGGGATTTGAGAACGGAACAAAAAGGGGGGAGACTCGACAGTCTTCCCAAAAGGGATGCCGCTATTTTGAAGAGACAATTATCGCGTCTGCAAACGTATCTGGGCGGGATTAAATATATGACGAGGGTACCCGATATTGTAATCGTCGTTGATCAGCAAGAAGAATATACGGCTCTTCGAGAATGTATCACTTTGGGAATTCCAACAATTTGTTTAATCGATACAAATTGTGACCCCGATCTCGCAGATATTTCGATTCCAGCAAACGATGACGCTATAGCCTCAATCCGATTAATTCTTAACAAATTAGTATTCGCAATTTGTGAGGGTCGCTCTAGCTATATACGAAATCCTTGATTAATAATAAGATAAATAAATTATTTTGGTAACTCCATAGATTTATGGATTGGGTACTATTCCTGAATTGCACAAAAGAAAAGAGACAAACCTGGTGGATATTATGCAATTAGCAGATATTCAAAATATACAATTCAAGTAGACAAGTCGAAAAGAAGATGGTTGAATCAAAATAATTCTTTTTAAATTTCTATTTCGGTCAGAGGGCAATATGAATGTTCTATCATGTTCCATGAATACACTAAGGGGGTTATACGATATATCCGGTGTGGAAGTAGGCCAACATTTCTATTGGCAAATAGGGGGGTTCCAGGTCCATGCCCAAGTACTTATTACTTCTTGGGTTGTAATTGCTATCTTATTAGGTTCAGCCTTTATAGCCGTTCGGAATCCACAAACCGTTCCGACTGCCACTCAAAATTTCTTCGAATATGTCCTTGAATTCATTCGAGACGTGAGCAAAACTCAGATTGGAGAAGAATATGGCCCATGGGTTCCCTTTATTGGAACTCTGTTTCTTTTTATTTTTGTTTCTAATTGGTCAGGTGCTCTTTTACCTTGGAAAATCATAGAGTTACCTCATGGGGAGTTAGCCGCACCCACGAATGATATAAATACTACCGTTGCTTTAGCTTTGCTCACGTCAATAGCATACTTCTATGCGGGTCTTTCCAAAAAGGGATTAGGCTATTTCAGTAAATACATTCAACCGACTCCAATTCTTTTACCCATTAACATTTTAGAAGATTTCACAAAACCTCTATCACTTAGTTTTCGACTTTTTGGGAATATATTAGCCGATGAATTAGTAGTTGTTGTTCTTGTTTCTTTAGTACCTTTAGTGGTTCCTATACCCGTCATGTTCCTTGGATTATTTACAAGCGGTATTCAAGCTCTTATTTTTGCAACTTTAGCTGCGGCTTATATAGGCGAATCTATGGAGGGCCATCATTGACTCGTTTTCGAAATAGTCTTTTTTTTGTAGCTTAGAACAAAGGCAATGGATGCGTAACTCAAGATAATCTACTTATACTTCTACTTCTACTTAGGAAAAATACATATCCAAACATAAATCTACAAATACCGCATATACGATCAAGAGTCGTAGAAAAAAAATTACGATATTGGGGAATTGTAGGAAAGAGATCTAAAGGATCTTTTTCCTCAAATTCCTCTTTGGCCTTATTATATCATCCCCCCCTCGCCCCGCCAATTAATATTTTCTTTATATTGTTTTGTTCATTTTTGTTCATTCAATTCGAATAGCAAATACCAAGAGTGATAAGTTGAATAAAAATTCTTATAGTATCACAGGCGGGTGATTAAAAAAAAAGAAAAGAAAGATGCTTTATAAAATGATTCCCCTTTTAGTTGAGTTTAGTCAATTCTTCAATTCAACGATTGACCAAAAGAGAATATTAATATAATAAATTGCATGGCCGTACCTCAATCAAATACTGATATTTAGTTCTATGCAATGATTCGCCCCAATGAATTCGTCTATTTCGATTGTAGCCTGGTGGATAACGATAACGAAAAGGAATAGAAAAAAAAAAAAGAGATTTATAAAAAACGGGGTGATTCGGCGAGGGGTACATAATTAGGTATATGGAATCAAATGCCAACTCTTGTGTATTTTTTGAATTTTAAAAGGGGTTCGAGAATACGATTGACTTTAAGATACGAATACTTGGAGTCTAAGATATTAATAGTTGGTTTACGTTCTGTAAGAAAGACATGTATATGGGATATTAGATATTGCTAGTTATATATGAACTAAAGATATATCTAATCCACCCTACTCTTGTGATTATTGTGAATTTCGATAGGGATTCTAATCGAAATTGTTCGATTTCGTCTTTGCTTTGATGCTTTGACTGGGAATTGAATCAATAAAAATAAAGAGATGAAAGAAAGAAAACGAACGAAGAATTCAAAAAAGGGTTCCGAAAAAAGAAATGGAAGAACAAAAGTCGTATGGATTTACAAAAATCCTGTGTTGTGCCTGTGGATCGAAACTAAAAAAGAGATATCTAAAAAGTTTTGATGGTTCAATAATAATATTATTATTACGCCAATTGGGAGTTCTTAGTTACTTCGGCTGGGGGAATCCTAGTGACGGAATAATTAAGTCATAATTTATTGGACGATTGTATCATTAACGATTTCTTTAGTTTTTCTTTATTTTAGTGCGAGGGACTTATCATGAATCCACTGATTTCTGCCGCTTCCGTTATTGCTGCTGGGTTGGCTGTTGGGCTTGCTTCTATTGGACCTGGAGTTGGTCAAGGTACTGCTGCGGGCCAGGCAGTAGAAGGGATCGCGAGACAGCCCGAGGCGGAGGGAAAAATACGAGGTACTTTATTGCTTAGTCTGGCTTTTATGGAAGCTTTAACAATTTATGGGCTGGTTGTAGCATTAGCACTTTTATTTGCGAATCCTTTTGTTTAATCCTAGAAATAGGAAGGGCAATTTACTTTTTTTTTTTCTCTTATTTATTATATCTGTGTTTCTGGCTTTTTTGAATTCTATCAAGATTTAACTCCTCCAATTGGAAGGACTGATTTGAGGATGGGGAATTAGGATAGGCATACCAGTTCGCCTTTTTCTTTCCCTTTCTTAGTCTCAAGGAAACCCTCTTTTTAAGTGATGCTGCAACAAACGAGGGGTTTTGCAATTGACAGGAGTCCCGGCCCCTAATACTAATAAGTATCCCTCTTATCGGGAATCCCCAATTGACAATTCAAAGAAAGGATTTCGAAATCGAATTTTTGACCCTGTTTCGAAATAGGTAAATTACTAAAAAAACAAATTAATTAAATAAATATATATTACGTAGACTAAAAAAAAAAAAGAACGCAGTTCTTTTTTTTTTTAGTCTATCTAAAAGAGGAGATCATATGAAAAATGTAACCGATTCTTTCGTTTCTTTGGTTAACTGGCCATTCGCCGGGAGTTTCGGGCTTAATACCGATATTTTAGCAACAAATCCAATAAATCTAAGTGTAGTGCTTGGTGTATTGATCTTTTTTGGAAAGGGAGTGTGTGCGAGTTGTTTATTTCAAGAATAGGCTGGACCCAACCAGCTGCACTTTTTTTCGTTATAACTAGGACCAAAGGGAAAAGGGTGCATGATTCCGCGAATTACTTCTGAATAAATTGCAAATCATATTTAAGAACCATAGCATTTCGTGATTTGTTGGTAAATCTATTTTGATTCTCTATCAACCAAACCAATAATGTGGGACCATTAACATGGTTAAAGCTAAAGTTTGAAGTCCAGACACAGCACGGTACTCTTTCTACTACTATGTTTTACTATAGAATAGAAATGTTTTCAAAATGAATAATTAATAATAATTATTGGACTTTTTTTTTTTTCGATATAAAACACTCATGTTGATAAAAAGATTTGAGCCTTTTATTGGTATTGGAAATTTTATTGGAAAATATTGGAAAAATAGGTATTTCAACCAACCCTTATTTATGCTGAATCGATGACCTCCATATAAAGTAAGAAGAATTCTTTGGATTTGAAGAAAAAAAGAAACAACTTTGCTGACAATTATAGATTTTGATTTGGTCAGAAGAGTCCTCCGAATATTCTGTTCTTGGATTAGGGATCAGTCGCAAGATTCATTTTGGAATATGAATAGAGAAGAGAGGGAGAGGATAGGCTCATTACATTAAAAAAAGATATGGGAACCCCCCCCATACATAAGTAGTTGACGTAATTGA